ATTAGTTTACTCAAGAGTTGTCTAATGAATCCCGCGATTCCGAATCACGGGATGGGTAGATGTTAGAAATGATTAATTGATTTCTTTTTCTACCCCCTCCTTCTCTCTTTTTGTTAATACCGTCTATAATGATTGATGAGTTAACAATTGTCACGTGAACTTATTCTTTCATTTGAATTGGTATTTTTTCTTAGTATCTTTCAAAACTTGAAACTTAGGAAAGTGCTTTCTAAGCATATGTATAAAAAGAACATATTTCATTTAGCTCCTTCATCTTCATGCTTACTATAACTAGTTTTTTCGGTTTTCTACTAGCGGCTTTAACTATAACCTCAGCTCTATTTATTGGTCTGACCAAGATACGACTTATTTGAAATTAATTGAATGAATACAACTCACAAAAAGATTTCTTTTTGTGGTATTCATATATTCTATAGTTCCTTACCGCATCAATTTTGAATTAGTGGTCATTGAGATTGATGGACAATCCGGATTACTATTTAGGGATAGATATTACCTCTCCTTTTTCCCTTTCAAACAAATTGAAATGATTGAAGTTTTTCTATTTGGAATTGTCTTAGGTCTAATTCCTATTACTTTAGCTGGATTATTTGTAACTGCGTATTTACAATATAGACGTGGTGATCAGTTGGACTTTTGATTAATTAACATCTTTTTTTTGATTGACCTCCTCTTTTCTTTAATTCACGGGAGGTCAAATTCAGATTACTGTTTAATTTTTTGAGTGTCATTTTCGGCTTAACCTAACCAAGACCCGAATCACGCTCTGTAGGATTTGAACCTACGACATCGGGTTTTGGAGACCCACGTTCTACCGAACTGAACTAAGAGCGCTTTTTTATCACAATAGATAAGACTATAAAGAAGAGTATTTTGTTTTGTAACCCCAATACATCTTATATGCATATAGTATCATATACTATATGATATAGTATAAAATGATATACTATAAAAAAAGATTATGTATGCCCGATTTTAATCGATTTCATTACTACTCAGAGGAGAAGTAATAGGTAGGGATGACAGGATTTGAACCCGTGACATTTTGTACCCAAAACAAACGCGCTACCAAGCTGCGCTACATCCCTTTCAATTGGTCTACAGTGTCATTGTAGAGAATCCTTGTCTTGTTTTCCAAATCCTCATTTTTTTTATCCATTGATATACATACAAGGTATCTTGCCATTTCTTTTTTTTTGGTCTCATATAAGATATAATAATAGTAGAAGGTTTATATATCTAAATCTAATATATATTCTAATAGATATTATCTAATCTATATTATTAGATATATATTATGAAATAAATATATGAAACCCATCGTAAAAAAACTAAAAAATGAAGATTTTTTTGGAATGCTCAGGCAGAAAGGGATGTATTTTTCGGTTTTCAGAAAGGGAAAATCTTATCTACCGAATCAGTGCACATTTCAATTTGAATTAGGAATTCCGTGTACAAATACAAGCGGTCCTTAACTACTTACATATACAGCTGATCATATATGTATTAACATTATACATTACAAAAAAGAATAAAGAAGGAGGATTTTCAATGCGAGATCTAAAAACATATCTTTCCGTGGCACCGGTACTAAGTACTCTATGGTTCGGGGCTTTAGCAGGTCTATTGATAGAAATCAATCGATTATTCCCGGATGCGTTGACATTCCCTTTTTTTTCATTCTAGTTATTGACATGGGAAGGGGTGAAGAAGATTAGAGAGAATCAAAAGATCTGTGACTAATCCCTCCCCCTCTTTTCTTTTAGATAAAATAAAATTAGATACAATTAAGTAAAATAAAGAAGGTAAGTAGAATAAAGAAAAGAGGAAAGAGAAATAAAAGATTCAACCTCATCGAAATTCGGGTTTTCCAATTCAATTCATAAATAATCTAGTGAAACCGGAAAGCAAAATGTGTCTAAGACAAGAATATCATACAAGATAGTAAAATGAAATACTATACTTCTACTTAAAATAGAATTCTATTCTAAATAGAACTGAATAGAGTTCGAAATCATTATTTTACTTAATATTTATTTACTATTACTTAGTATATTGGGTTGTGATTGCAACAAAATAATCTTTCATAATTTCGAGTTAGCAACTTCTATTTTTTTTTTCCTTCCTTTTTCCCTTTAAATCGGGGAAAATCGAAGAGTTGGTTGAATCAAAAACTCATCAAAAATTCAAAGAAAGGGGGTTCATGGCCAAGGGTAAAGAAGTCCGCGTAACGGTTATTTTAGAATGTACAAATTGTGTTCGAAAGGGTGTTACTAAAGAATCAAGGGGCATTTCCAGATATATTACTCAAAAGAATCGACATAATACTCCTAGTCGATTAGAATTGAGAAAATTCTGTCCCTATTGTTACAAACATACGATTCACGGGGAGATAAAGAAATAGATCGAATCAAATCAAGGTGTTTGTATGGCACTTTTACAAGCAACATGAAAGGGGGCATATTCTATCCATATACCATAGTATTATATAGAAATATACCATAGTATTATATAGAAATACCTTATTTAGAAATACCATATTATATAGATATCGAACAAGATTTCTATAATAATATAGCTTAAATCTATAATAGAACTTAAAAATAGAACTTCAATTAAAATATTATTAATTAATCAATATAAAAAAAAAAGAAAATCCTCTTTTTTAATCCTAAATCATTTTTGATCAGATTGAAATAGGATTTTCGGGATAAGGAATAAACAAACCATGGATAAATCCAAGCGATTCTTTCTTAAATCCAAGCGATCTTTTCGTAGGCGTTTGCCCCCGATCCAATCGGGGGATCGAATTGATTATAGAAACATGAGTTTAATTAGTCGATTTATTAGTGAACAAGGAAAAATATTATCTAGACGGGTAAATAGATTGACCTTAAAACAACAAAGATTAATTACTATTGCTATAAAACAAGCTCGTATTTTATCTTTGTTACCTTTTCTTAATAATGAGAAACAATTTGAAAGAGGCGAGTCGACCGTCAGAACTATTGGTCTTAGAACCAGAAATAAATAAAAAATAAGCTTACTCTTCAATTGAATCAAAATTCCAATTTGAACTCAAACACAGATTGATGTTTTGTTCGGAAAAATTCGAGGATCCAGATTGGATTGTCGTATTGTAAGAAAAAAACAAGAATGGGGAAGAAGAAATCTTTTTTTATTGAATATTCGGCGTGTTCACTCATTTTTTTTTGAGCGAATTTATCATATTCTTTTTATCATATTAATTTCTACTCTACCCTCCCGGAGTTCATTCTCCAGCGAAACTCCATTTCAAATATTGCGTCGGATTCCTTAGAATTTACTTATTTTATGATTTCATTCGAAATCATATAAAGACAATTCCTATTTAATATAGCTATTTGTGCAAGTATTTTACGATTCAGAAGCAACTGTGTCTTGTACAGATTGTGTATAAATCTACTATAACTATAAGATACCCCATTCTCGCGAATTACTGCATTTATTCGAGTGATCCACAAACGACGAAAATCTCTCTTTTGCCTATCTCTATCTCGATGAGACGAAACCAAAGATCTTATTTTCTGTTGAATAATTGTTCGAGTAAGTCTTGAATGAGCCCCCCGAAAGCTTGATGCAAATAAACGAATTTTTGCTCTACGTCTCCGAGCTATATATCCTCGTTTAATTCTGGTCATTGAATAAATGAATTTTAATGAATAACTAATTGATTTATTTTCTTTCAGTTATTCTTTTCCTCTTTCCTAGTTTTTTAATAACAAAACGGATTCTTCCAATGTATAAACTAAAAATTCCAATGGCTTTTGCTACTATAACCTTCCCGACCACAATTTGTCTTTTTTTATAGGCATTTCACCTCGAGCTAAGAAATTGTATTGATACTAGGTATCAAAAACATAAAAAATAGAAATGACTAAAGAAAGAGTGGGTTCCATCGTTTCTATGGTTACGTCTTAAACGGTGAGGTCCTCTCTATACACCGGAGCCCCTTACTTCATTTAATCAATGCTATTGGTAACTTGTACAGTTCACATTCTTTGGCTCTACCCATCAATTATCTAGTCATAGGTCTTTCACAACGAGATCTACTGATACAGTAACGATATTTAATTATGAAGATTAGCTGGGTAGCTGACCCTCTTAGTCCGTTTTTGCAAGAGTAGAGACATAAGATTTCGACTTTGAAAATAGGATTTCCCTCGCTTAATGGATAACCATTTGTTACCAATGAGGGATTTTTTCATCTTCAATTCCAAATTGAAATGATTGGATTTGCACCAATGGAAACCATAAATTTCAACACAATAGAAGGATATAATAGATCTTTTTTTTAGATCGTGAATGGCCTTTTTCCTTCCATTTTATCCTATTCACTGGTACTGATCATTGATACTGGAAAATGGGTTTCCTTTAGTTTGTACCAGCGAGGATCTGAACGAGTCGCACATACACCCTAGTACATGTTCCTCGGCGCTGAGGACATCCCCGAAGAGCAGGGGATTTCGTGACATTTCTGATTGGCTGTCTTGTGTTTCTAATAAGTTGTTTAATAGTTGGCATGTTGAATCGTATACATAATGAATGGGCTGGTTTAGATCGATCCTAACCGGCTGCTTGCTTATGAATTACTTCTCTATTTAATAGATGAATAGAATATTATTAAACCCAGTAATAAGTCAAAAAAAATCTCAAGTTGCAGATTTGCGCAGGGTTACTGTTATTTTTAGTCAACCGCTACAAGATCAACAATTCCATGAGCTTGGGCTTCTGTTGCTGACATAAAAACATCCCTTTCCATATCTTCAGATACAACCCATAATGGTTTGCCTGTTCTTTGTACATAAACCCTTGTGATGCTTTCGCGCAGTTTCAATAGTTCTTCTGCTTCCAGGATAAATTCTCCCGTTTGTGCCTCATAAAAAGAACTCGCAGGTTGATGTATCATTACCCTGATGATATACCGGTTCCTCTATCTC